TAAAGAAGGGTTTCAAAACCATTTCTGGAACATGAGTCCAGTAGCTTATTTTAGCTTACTTCTTTATGCTTGGGTGTATGAAGCACGTAAAGTTTTGATCTTTAAGGGGATAAATAGATGTTGTCAGGCATAATAGGAGCATTAGTCATATGCATATTTTATCTTATCAAGATAGTCCTTTTATCAGGCATCCTATTGGAGTTTGGTCTTGGCTTATGTTTAATTGATTAATGATAAATGTATATAAATATTAGTAAATTATAAGATCGGTAACATTTAAGATTATACAATTTTGTAAATAAAGATAAAGTATCATTAATAAGTATCAGCTATTATTCATGCCAGCAGCTGCGGTTATTTGAATGATATAATATTATTAATAGTTAAAACTGATTTTTAGTGAGTAATGTTAATGCATTGATTTTGGGTAAAATCAATTTAATGTAGGTATTACTTGTGTTAGGTAAAAAGTTAGTAAAAGAAAACAGGATTAGATACCCTGGTATTAACTAATATAAATTTGGGTAGTAATATGGTTATGAAACTTAAAAGTCCTGGCGGCGTTATATCTTTTTAGAGGAACCTGTCGAATAATGTGATGATCCACGGTGTATCTTACCTTTACTAGTATAGTCAGTAGGTGTATTGTTGTCGTAAGATAGACTAAAATAGTAGTATTCTTCAATTATATTAAAATAAACGTCAAATCTAAATGCTGCTTATGTAAAGGGTTTAAAAGGATGGGTTACATTTTTGTAAAGTTCGGTTAAATGTTTATAAACATTTATTAAGTTGGATTTGATAGTATTAATTTTTTAGTGAGTAGTTAATAAAAAGCTCTGTAACGTGTACATACCGCCCGTCGTCCCCGCCGATGTAGGGGGGGTAAGTCGTAACAAGGTAGGGTTATTGGAAGATGGCTCTAGGTTGAAAAATTTGATATTAAAGTGAATAGTTATAGTATTTTATGAGAAAATGTGTTTAATTATAAAACTGAAAAGGTAAGATAAAAGATAGTAAATAGAAGGGTTATAGTGACGTACCTTTTGCATCAGGGCTTATTAAATTTAGGTTATATAAGAGTTCTCGAGGTAACAGGGGCTATTGTGTACAGATATTGTTTTCGTGGTAGTGAAATTTGGTAGTATGTGATAGTAATGAGATATTAACCGGCTGTTAGGATATCTAGTTTTTTACTAAATAGTTAATGCTAGTGAGGTTAAAGTCTGTAAGATTAGTTACAGGCTGGTTTAATTTTTTTGTATTTATTAAGTATGGGTTGCTTTAATGGTAAGAATTAGTTAGTGTGTTATTACAAGTACTTATTATATTTGGATTAAAAGTAAAATTAGGGTATAGTAAATGTTTTAATTTAATGTTAAATTTAAATTGATAATGATAAGATGAGTATATTTTGTTTAATAATTGAAATTATATTAGAAGTAAAAGTGTTTAAGTAAAAGTTAATTATAAATAACTCGGCAATAAAGTTCTAAAATGTTTAACAAAAACATTTCCTTTTCAGTGAAAGGTAAATTCTGCCCGGTGCGAAAGTAAACGGCTGCGGTATCCTGACCGTGCGAAGGTAGCAAAATAAATAGTCTTTTAATTGGGGACTGGTATGAAAGATTTAATTAGGAACTTGCTTTTTTGTATTTAAATATAGAATTTGATTAATAAGTTAAAAGGCTTATATATATTAAAGTGACAAGAAGACCCTAAAAGTTTTACAGATAATGTTGATTTGAGGTAGTTAGTTGTCGATATTTTGTTTGATTGATTCTGTTTGACTGGGGCGGTTTAAATATTATCTATTTAGTATTGGACTTAAATATGAGAAGTGAATTATTTAGTATCCTTTTTGGAAAGCAATATAAATTACTTTAGGGATAACAGCATAATCTTTTTTGAGAGACCGTATTGACAAAAAGGTTTGTGACCTCGATGTTGGATTTGAATAACTTTTTGGAGCAGCATTTAAATAAGTTGGTCTGTTCGACCATTAAATTTCAACATGATCTGAGTTCAGACCGGCGTGAGCCAGGTCAGATTATATCTTTTAATTTTATTAGTTTGGTTTTGTACGCAAGGACTTATTAAACGGGAATTTCTATTAATAATTAGGCTAGTTGAGCATGAGAAGTGTGTTAGATTTAGGATTTAAAGGCTGTAATTATATTATAACTAGTATTATTGAATGTATGTACGTTGCATTATTATTGATTTTATTTACTGAACATCTAGCTTTAATTTTTGGTTAGATAAAAGGAATTTTACATCAACATTATATCTTATATCTACGTCATTTACTACAATCTAAGTGAAATAACGTATGCCACAATGTTCTAATATTGAAATGAATAACTCTGATAGCCAACTAGTAGGGTATTAGTGAAGTTAATATTCATATCCGAATCTCATTAAGGGATAGCATCCTTAGCACTATCCGGTCATATTAGCTCGGTAAAAAAAAATAAAATTATTGCTAGCTCGATTCTCAATAGCTAAGTTATCCGTGAAAAGATTCTAATCTTATAGCTTCTACCCCGTGTAAAGATATAATAGAGAAGCAAGGAATTCCCCGTAGGGAATTCCAGCCTGAATAAAACGGAGTTTTATTCCTAAACCGTTTCGCCCCTGCGAAACGGCGCAGTAAATAATAATAAAGACTATGATAAAAATAATAATATTATGAACTTAAAGAGTCCCATAACTTAAAATACATATTATTATATCATAAATGTAAGATAATTAATAATGAAGATAATGATTGATAAATAGTAGTATACAATCAGATCATTCGACTCTAATCTGGAATATATATTAAGGAGCTCGTTGAGGGATGAAGCTCCATTATTATCCTTCTTCCCGTTGCCGCGGGAGGTGGTGTCATTAGCAGCCTCAGCAGTAGCCTTAACATTAGATATGTTAGGATGTAAAAATTTTTTTTACTGGTCAGGTTGGTGTCAAATGGGGATTATGAGAATCCATTGTAAGCTCCCAAAGCTTGTATTTTATTTAAATTACCTTTTGATTCCAGCTTAAGAGCCCGAATTGACCTGATCCTTAATAGGGCGAAAAGACACCCATTTTTATCGTGAAAAGATAGTGTAATAGTTATACTATATTAAGAGAAACAATAAAGGAGTTTCACCTCTAATAACTTGGATTAGAAATCCTGAAATGGGTGTCTTGTTTCTTTGTAAGAGAAGTAATTCTAATGGTGTCTTTAACAGAGACAGGCCTCTATTTTGGCTTCATACAAAGTGGGGGATCCTGAAGTAGGAAGAGGATTTTTAACCCTAACATAAGAGTTTACGTTTCTTTCCCACTGTATTTTTGAGTGAGGGGCACTATAAGAAAAAATAGAAAATAAATGACTGTAAGTATTTGTCCTGTAGTTAAGTAAGGTTCTTCTACCGGTCGAGCACCAATTCAAGTGAGGAGTATAGCTGTGTTTAGATATAGTCAGATGGTAACTTGGTTTACTGGGTAGAATGAGTGAGATCGGAAAGGTTTTTTATCGGTGGCTATTAATATTACAATAATAGCAATTGATAAAACTAAGGCAATTACTCCTCCTAGCTTGTTAGGAATGGAGCGTAGAATTGCGTAAGCAAATAGAAAGTATCATTCTGGTTGAATGTGTAGTGGGGTTACGAGTGGGTTAGCTGGGATAAAATTCTCTACATCACCGAGATAATACGGGTATAGAAGGACTACAGTGATAAATAAGAGAGTTACTATAGAGTATCCAAGGAGATCTTTTCATGAAAAGTAGGGGTGAAAAGGTAGTTTATCTAGGTTGCTATTAGTGCCGAGTGGATTATTAGATCCTGTTTGGTGTAGGAAAAGGAGGTGTACCATTACGAGAGCGGCGATAATAAATGGTAGAACGAAGTGAAAAGCAAAGAATCGATTTAGAGTGGGGTTAGCAACAGCAAATCCTCCCCATAGTCACTGTACAATATCTATTCCTATGTAGGGGATGGCGGAAACAAGGTTAGTAATAACAGTTGCTCCCCAGTAGGACATTTGGCCTCAAGGAAGAACATATCCAAGAAAAGCGGTTGCCATTGTTAAAAATAAGATAAGAACTCCTCTTGTTCAGGTTATAGCGTAGCGGTAAGATCTGTAAAATAATCCTCGAGTTACATGTCAGTACAGGAATATAAAGAATAAGGACGCGCCGTTTGCATGTAGGGTTCGAAGTAGCCAGCCATACTGAACATCTCGGGTTATGTGGGCTACTCTGGAGAATGCCAGAGATACATCTGGGGCGAAGTGCATGGCCAGAAATAGGCCTGTCACTATTTGAATTCCAAGACATAATCCTAATAGTGAACCCCCATTTCATCAAACAGATATATTTGATGGAGAGGGCAGATCAACTAGGGCCCCGTTAGCTATTTTTAGTAGTGGGTGATGAAGTCGTAGTGGTTTTGTCATTAATAAGATCGCATAGGACCTTTGAGAGAGTAGGTGTTGTTTACTACTATTATTAAAGCAAGTAAAAGTAATGTGATTAATATAACGGTAATGATTATAGATCTTTTAGAATATATAATTGCTGGTGAAGCCCAGGTTAAATTCCCTGTAAATGATTTTGAGGCGGCTGCTGTCAATAGGGTTGCTGTGGGGAGTATGATGGGTAGAGATCATAACGATCGTCGTGCATGCGGTTCAGCGGGTATAAGCACTGCTACGTATATAAATGTGACAAGTAACCCTCCTACAAGGACTATAACAAGTATATATGCGTATCATGACATTTTTGTAAGCTTGAATAATATATATCTTGTAATAATTCTTTGAGCAATTAGGGCTAGGCCCATTGAGAGAGGCTGGGTAAATGTGGCGAAAAGTGTGGAGATTAGAAGGGAGGCAATTAACATTTCTAAGGAAGTCTTAAGAATAATATTCATTTCTGGTTTACAAGACCAGTATCTTTATTTAGATTATTAAGACTAATGATTTTTAGAAGGTTAGATATAGTTAGAAGAGTGTTTGTTGTGGGGATTTTTAGTGCTTTTTCTAGTTTCTTATTAGATAAACATTTATTGGGGTTGTTGATGAGCTTAGAATTAATTTTGATTATGTTGTTTGGGTTGTTGCTGGTGAGGGGGGAGGTTTATTTAAGGCTTATTTATTTAACAATGGGGGTGTGTGAGGGGGCAGTTGGTCTTTCTTTGTTGGTTGTTATTTCTCGTTCTCATAGGGGAGGGTTTTTGGCCAGGTATAGATTAAGACGATGTTAAAGATAATTTTGTTAAGGTTGATGATGGTCCCTTTACGTAAGTATTGGTTAGAAGTATCAGGTTTGTTGGGGTTGTTAGGGATTTGTATTATGAATGTGGGGAGAGTAAATAGATACAGTGGTAGGGGGCTATATCTGGATTGACTTTCTGGAGGGCTGGTCTTATTAAGTGTATGGGTAATTTTGTTAAGGGTACTGGGGAGAAGTAATTTTAATGTGAGGGCTTGGTTTAATTTATGTTTAGGTGTTTTATTGGGGGTGTTGATAATAACATTTTGTTGTCAATCAGTGTTGATGTTTTATATTAGGTTTGAGGCTTCATTAATACCTTTATTTTTTTTAATAATGGGGTGGGGGGTGCAACCAGAGCGATTACAGGCGAGAGTTTATTTTTTGCTATATACTTTAGTTGGTTCTCTTCCTTTACTGTTTAGTTTTGTTTGGTTATATTTAGACCGGGGCAGGGCCATGTGAAGGGGTGATGTTAGAGGAGTAAATATTTATGTGTGGGCTGGACTACTAGTAGCTTTTTTAGTAAAATTACCTTTATTTTTAGTTCATTTATGATTACCTAAGGCTCATGTGGAGGCACCTTTGGCAGGTTCAATGGTGTTAGCGGGGGTTACTTTGAAGTTGGGAGTATATGGTATAATTCGTTTGTTGAGCATTGTGGTTGAGGGCCATGTAGTTTGAGGTCAGGTATTTATGGTAGTAGGGGCGGTGGGTAGAATTATAATGGGGCTTGTTTGTTTGCGACAGGTAGATCTAAAGGCTTTGATTGCTTATTCATCCGTTTCTCATATGGGGGTAGGTCTATTGGGGGTTATAATTAGTAATGTGTGGGGTTTAATTGGGGGCTATTGAATGTTGTTAGCACATGGTTTAGCTTCTTCTGGTATGTTTAGGTTAGCAAATGTTGGGTATAGGCGAGTGGGTAGGCGTAGTATTTATATTAATAAAGGACTTTTAAATTTAATGCCGAGGATGGCGATGTGATGGTTTTTGATTTGTATTTGCAATATGGCTTCTCCACCTTCTTTAAATTTATTTAGGGAGATTTTTATTTTAGTTGGTGTGGGGAGGTGGTCTATTTATCTTTTGATATTAGTTCTTGTGGGGGGCTATTTTAGTGCTTGTTATAGACTATATGTATTTAGTTTTACGCAGCACGGGGAGTACAAAGAGGGCAGGGGTGTATCAGGAGGATATTGCAGGGAGTATCTTTTAATGGCGTTACATTGAATTCCTTTAAACATAATTTTTATTGGGATGTATATGTTATTGTAGCTTAAATAGTCTAATAGGATGACAATTTGTGGTGTTGTAGGTGCATGTATGTGTTTTAGGTTGTGAAGAATTTAAGATATTTTGGTAGAGTGATATTGTTGGGCGGAGGGGTAAGGTTAATATTGAGGGGGGGATTGGGATTTTTATTAGAGAAGGGACTGGTGGGCAGGTTAAGATTTATGAGATATATGAGACATATTTCTGGCAGGTTCGTGCAAATGGACAGCATGTCTTGTTTATTTGCAGGAGTTGTAATGTATATTAGGGGTTTAGTAAGTCTATACGGAGAATGGTATGTGGGGAATAAAGGGCGGTTCTTTATTCTGGTATTTTTGTTTGTGTTTAGGATGGTGCTATTGATTGTAAGTCCTAGATTTTTTGTATTTATATGGGGTTGAGATTTATTAGGGTTAGTTTCTTATTGTCTAGTAATTTATTATCAAGATGTGGGGACATATAATGCAGGGATGATTACTGCATTAAGTAACCGGGTGGGGGACAGGGCTTTGCTATTTGTAATGGTTATTTATAGAAGGGTGGGGAGATGGGATTTTAGAATTTTCCCAGGGGATAAAATTTTGTTAACTTTAATTGTGCTAGTGGGTATTACTAAGAGGGCACAGTTGCCTTTTTGTGCTTGGTTGCCAGCGGCTATGGCTGCTCCCACTCCGGTATCTGCTCTTGTTCATTCTTCGACTCTAGTTACTGCAGGGGTTTATTTATTAATTCGTTATTTAGGTGATGAAGGTAGATTGGTGTTGACGTTTTTGGGCTTAGTAACTAGTTGTATTGCAGGATTTAACGCAATGATTGGATTTGATTTTAAGAAGATTATTGCTTTGTCTACATTAAGCCAGCTCGGTTTAATGATGACAAGTATTGGGTTGGGTTACAGGACGTTGGCTTATTATCATTTGTTAACTCATGCTGTTGTTAAAGCTTTATTGTTTTTATCTGCGGGAGGTTTTATCCATAATTCTTTTGGTTTACAAGATATTCGACTGGTATTCGGGAGGGGGCGAAATTACCCTTGACTCTCTGGTTGTTTGTTATATTCTAGGCTGGCGTTAAGAGGGTTACCATTTTTAGCCTGTTTTTATTCTAAAGAACCGATTTTACAAGAAAGATTAGGTTGAGGTGGTTTAATTGTGGTTTTGTTATTTATAGCGGGGGGGATTACGAGGGCTTATAGCTTGCGTGTAATTTATTATTTGTATGGCCAAGGCTACGGTAAAAACAGATACGTAAATACGGAGGAGCTTAACAGACAAATTTATATTCCTACCGGGGGGCTATTATTAATGTCAGTAGTGTTGGGGGGCAGGGTGGGGTGATTACTGGTAGAGTTGGTAATAAGTGTCAGTGGCAGGTTTACATTTATACCATGGATTATGATTATGGTTGCTTTGGCTGTGAGTGGGAGAAGAAGTAATTACAAGTGAGGGGGTAGAATAAGGGAACGTTTTATAGGTTCTTTATTATTTCTTCCGTTACTTTCTGGGATGTATAGAAGTAAAAAATTTTTGCAGGTAGGGAGATCAATAATTAAGTATGAGGAAAGAGGGTGGAGGGAGTTAGCTGGGGGACAAGGAGGTTATCAAGGTGCTAGAGGGATGATGAGAGAAATACATAAATATCAAATTTCTAAATACATGGTGGGGGTAGTCTTATGATTAGTAATAGTAATGTTTGTATACTTGTATAGCTTAAAGGTAAGAGTGTGGCTTTGAAGCAGCCAAGGTAATAGATATTTGCAAGTGGGCACTAAAGTCTTGTATGATTTTTGGCTTACAACTAAAAGGGACTAATAATTAGTTGGTGTTAGGCGAGGTAGTTTATGTGAATACCTGATTTGCATTTAGGAGGTTCCAAATTTTGGACTTCGTTAGATAGAAAGCGAAGTGTTTGCTTTCCGTTTCGGCCGGGAGATTGGTATAAATTACCTCTATTTGACTGTATAGCTTTTAAGAGCATTAATTTTGAACATTAAAGGAGGCACATGAACGTGTCTATAGTTTATTGAATGTATGTACGTTGCATTATTATTGATTTTATTTACTGAACATCTAGCTTTAATTTTTGGTTAGATAAAAGGAATTTTACATCAACATTATATCTTATATCTACGTCATTTACTACAATCTAAGTGAAATAACGTATGCCACAATGTTCTAATATTGAAATGAATAACTCTGATAGCCAACTAGTAGGGTATTAGTGAAGTTAATATTCATATCCGAATCTCATTAAGGGATAGCATCCTTAGCACTATCCGGTCATATTAGCTCGGTAAAAAAAAATAAAATTATTGCTAGCTCGATTCTCAATAGCTAAGTTATCCGTGAAAAGATTCTAATCTTATAGCTTCTACCCCGTGTAAAGATATAATAGAGAAGCAAGGAATTCCCCGTAGGGAATTCCAGCCTGAATAAAACGGAGTTTTATTCCTAAACCGTTTCGCCCCTGCGAAACGGCGCAGTAAATAATAATAAAGACTATGATAAAAATAATAATATTATGAACTTAAAGAGTCCCATAACTTAAAATACATATTATTATATCATAAATGTAAGATAATTAATAATGAAGATAATGATTGATAAATAGTAGTATACAATCAGATCATTCGACTCTAATCTGGAATATATATTAAGGAGCTCGTTGAGGGATGAAGCTCCATTATTATCCTTCTTCCCGTTGCCGCGGGAGGTGGTGTCATTAGCAGCCTCAGCAGTAGATAAATGTGAAGACAAAAAGTCACACTACGTCTACAAAGTGCCAGTATCAGGCTGATGTTTCAAATCCTAGGTGGTGGTTTGTTGCAAATTGACCTTTGAGGTGTCGGACTAGACAAATTTCTAGGAGAGAGAGTCCAATTAGAACGTGGGCTCCGTGAAGCCCAGTGAGCATGAAGAAGCAAGAGCCAAGTGCTCTATCTGAAATTGAAAATTGAGCGCAGGCGTACTCGGATGCTTGGAGAACAGCAAATCCTTCTCCGAGGAGAAGGCATCAAAGGAGTCCTTGGGTGACATCTGAATCTTGTCCTGTGGTCATTGCATGGTGGGATCAGGTTAAAAATGCGCCTGAAGAAAGAAGTAGAAGTGTCCCCAATAAGGGAGCACCTGAAGGAGAAGGAATGTGAATTCCTTGGGGTGGTCAGGTGAGCCCTATTTCAGGGGTTGGGACTAAAGCTCTGGTGAAAAATGCTCAAAAGAACGAGGCGAAAAGGGCAATTTCTCTAAGAATAAAGATAATAAACCCGGTAATCATATTTCTTTGAACTGGTTTGGTGTGAAAGCCCAGGGATCTTTCATCACAAATATCGATAGCTCAGCGTCAAACACAGCCGATTAGGAGTAAAAGTCTTGCGAAAAATAATAAAGGGCTGTTGAGGTGGAAAATGGCGATTAGGCCCGAAACGGTCATTAAAACACACATTCCGGTTAATAGGGGTCATGGTCTTTGGTCAACTATATGATATGGTTGATAATGTTTCATTAGCCTTCTTTTGAGTAAAGTAGTCTTAACATACTAAACACATAGGCTTGAATGACAGCTACTGCCATCTCTAATATAATAAACATCACTGCTCCCATTAGCGCGAATATGGAGACAGAAGTAATCATTGACCCTCCTGCGATTAAACCTAAAATTAGGTGTCCTGCAGTAATATTAATTACTAAACGCAAGGTTAGTGTAATTGGGCGTAGAAATAAACTAATTAATTCAGTTAGAGCCATGGCGATTCCCAATATAAGATTACCTAATCCTGCGGGAGTGAGGTGAGCGCTTCCAATTTGAGGTGTAATAATCATTCCGTGGAGTAGTGGGGCAGATCAAAAAGGAAGTGCGAATGAGAGAGCAAGTACAAGTTGTGTAGTGGGGGTAAATACATAGGGCAGTAGTCCTAATAGGTTTCAAGTTGCAATTAAAAGAAATAAAGTCACGGACATTACATTGGTTTTTGTGATTCTAACTCAGTGGTTGTACAGTGTGTCTAGAGTCAGGGAGGCGAATGAATTATATCGTCTCGGTGTCGACCAGTAAGATGAGAATGGAATAATGAGCGGGGCGAATAGTATGAGTCAGTTTAGGTTAAGGTGGGGTGATGTTGCTGGGTCAAACATGGACATTGTGTGAGCTATCATGATCAGGTAAAGTTTTTGTGTGATTGGGGTTTGGTTTGTGACGTAATACTTTGGGTTGTGGAAATTTTTCTAAATGTGATTAGGTAAACTAAAATTGCTGCAAAGTATATTAATATTCATTGTTGTGGAGATACTATAGCCATAAGGCAATACCTTTGAGGGGTAACTTAGCTTTGACAGGGCTATATTATTTTAACTAATTGCCTAATTAATTCACTTATTGAATTCATCTGTGGGGTGGGCTTCTACTACGATAGGCATGAATCTGTGGTTTGTGCCGCAGAGTTCCATACATCTCCCGTAGTAGATTCCTGGGGCGTTTATGAGGACAGGTATTTGATTAATACGTCCCGGGAGGGCATCAGCTTTTACTCCAAACGAAGGAACTCCTCAGGCGTGTATAACATCTGTTGATGTGGTAAGGACACGGCATTGGGTGTTTCTTGGTAAAAGTGGCCGGTGGTCAACTTCATAGTTTCGGAAATCTTGGGGTAACAAAGAAGATTCTGGTAACATGTAGGAATCAAAGTTAATAATTGAAGTGGTGTATTCGGGTGAGTTGGTATCGGGGATTGAGTATTCATATGTTCAATATCATTGGTGACCAATAGCTTTTAATGTCACTTGTGGAGCTGTCAGTTCTTCTACCATGTAGAGAATTTTTAAAGAGGGGACAGCTAGAAACAATAATATAAAGACTGGAACAACTGTTCAAACTGTCTCTAGAGTTTGCTGTTCTAACAGGAATCGACTTGTATAGCGGGTCGCAATGATTATGACTCCCACGTAAAGGATCAGGACAAATATTAGAGTAATAAATCTCATGGCGTACCCGTGGAAAAATGCAAAGTACTCCATGGAGGGGGTTCCGGCATCTGGGAATCCTATTTGGGATCAGTATGACATTCCGATTGGATTATTGTCATGTTGAAGGAATTTCTGCGTAGTTGTGGTGAGCTGGAGGTGTTGAATGCCTTCATTCAATATTGGTTGAGGGGTGCGTTGTAAACATCACAGGTCGGCAAGCAATTAATCCTTCTCACAGGAGAACTACGAATAAGGCGAGAGCGATGGTAGAGATCAAGGATCCGATGGATGATATGAAATGTCATGTTGCGTAAATATCCGGGTAGTCTGTGTATCGCCGGGGCATTCCCGCCAGTCCTAGGAAATGTTGGGGGAAGAAGGTTAAATTAACTCCTAGGAACATTAACCAGAATTGTCAGGTGGCGTATTTGTCGTTAAGAGTGTATCCTGTGAATAATGGGAATCAGTGGACGATCCCCCCTAAGATAGCAAACACAGCTCCCATTCTAAGGACATAGTGGAAGTGGGCAACGACATAATAAGTGTCGTGTAGGGCAAGGTCAATAGATGAATTTGATAAGACAATACCCGTAAACCCACCGAAGGTGAATAAAACAATAAATCCACAGGCTCATCTTAGGGATGGAGTGATTGTATTAAAGTTAGCTCCTGAAAGGGTTCTTAGTCAACTGAAGATTTTTACTCCTGTTGGGACTGCAATGATCATTGTGGCGGATGTAAAGTAAGCTCGGGTGTCTACATCTAATCCTACAGTAAACATATGGTGGCCTCATACAATAAATCCCAGTAACCCAATAGCACACATGGCGTAAATCATGCCGAGGGTCCCGAAGGCTAATCCTTTGCTGGAGTGGTGAATTACAATATGTGAAATGAGGCCGAATCCAGGGAGAATTAAAATATAAACTTCCGGGTGACCAAAGAATCAAAATAAGTGTTGAAATAGGATTATATCACCTCCTCCATCGGGAGAAAAGAACGATGTGTTAAAGTTTCGGTCAGTAAGTAACATGGTGATAGCCCCGGCAAGAACTGGTAAGGCTAAGACTAATAGTAAAGCTGTGACAGCAACTGCTCATGGGTAAAGGGGGATTCGTTCAAGGGTCATTCCTGGTGAGCGAGCTTGGAAGATAGTTACTAGAAAGTTAATAGCTCCCGCTAGGGATGAAGCACCTGCTAAATGTAAAGAAAAGATTGCGAGATCCATACTTGGGCCGTTTTGACCTACAAGGCCAGATAGGGGAGGATAGACAGTTCAACCTGCTCCGACTCCTTTGTCCACTAGGCTTCTAACAAGAAGTAGTAAGAGTGACGGGGGAAGCAGTCAGAATCTAAGGTTATTAAGTCGGGGGAAAGCCATATCAGGGGAGCCTAAAAGAAGGGGGACTAGCCAGTTACCAAATCCTCCAATTAGAATAGGCATTACAGCGAAGAAAATCATTATAAAAGCGTGGGCGGTCACGATAGCATTATAAAGGTGGCCGTCGTTCATGTAGGTGCCTGGGGCACCTAACTCAATTCGTATAATTGCACTAAGGGCGGTTCCAATCATGGCAGCCCATGCACCAAAAATAAAATATAAAGTTCCGATATCTTTGTGGTTTGTAGAATAAAATCATCGCATTAATTGTGTTGACATAGGCTTTAGCTGGAAGCAACTTTAGGATTGCAGCCTAACATTTTACGAGTTAAACTATAAAGCCAAGGTAGATAATACTCCAGATTAGAGACGAATGATCTGATTATATAATACGCATAGCTGTCAAAAGGTACATTTTGTTGTATTAATAAGTTAATGGAATATGTTGTTTGTGTTGTGGGGTATTTAGTACAGTGGGTGGGGGTACTTATAGCGGTTGCTTTTTTTACTTTACTTGAGCGTAAAATCTTGGGCTATACAGGTATACGGAAAGGTCCTAATAAAGTAGGTTATATCGGTATATTGCAACCTTTTGCAGATGCTGTTAAATTATTTACGAAAGAAGATGTAGTTCCAATAAAAAGGAGGGTAATGTTGTATATGATCTCTCCTGTGTTGGCTTTGTTTATTCCTTTATGTATGTGGTGTGTGTTTCCTTATTGGTTTGTGGGGTTGGAATTTAGGTTTGGGTGGCTTTATGTTTTTTGTGGTCTGGGTATAGGGGTGTATTCTTTGTTTCTTAGGGGGTGAAGTTCTAATTCTAAATACGCGGTGATAGGTTCTTTGCGTGCCGTAGCTCAAATGATTTCTTATGAGGTGGTATTGGCGATGGTGGTAATTTTATTTATTTTTTTCCTGGGGAGATACGATATGGGTGTGTGAAGGTATACTTCTTTGTTGGGGGCAGGTCTTTTACCTTTGTTGTGAATTTGATTAACTGTAATTTTGGGAGAAAGGCAGCGAAGTCCTTTTGATTTAGCCGAGGGTGAGTCAGAATTGGTTTCTGGATTCAATACTGAGTATAGTGGGGTAGGATTTGCGTTATTATTTATGGGGGAGTATGGTGCTATTTTACTTATGAGGATGTTAAGAAGTGTGTTGTTTTTAGGGGGGGTAGTAAATAGGATATTTTTTCCTTTGGTTTTATGATTTTTCGGGTTTGTTTATTTGTGGGCTCGTGCCACTTTTCCTCGGGTGCGGTATGACCAGTTGATGTATCTAGCGTGAAAAAGATTGCTACCTAATTTGTTGTGGCTAACTGTAATAATTGTAAGTGTGGTGTTAATTATTTACTAATTACGATATACTCGCAGCCTTTGAAGCTTAAGTTCAATGCACTCTCGTGCTCAATTAGTTTACTTAGTATAAATAGTATGTTTGACTTCCAATCAAAAGGTTCAATAATATTGAAGTAAATAATGTTGGCCGGTGTAATTTTAATATCATTATTGTTAGTGGTGGTTGTGGGCTTAGTGGGGGTGATAGTGGGAGTGAAGGTTGGTGGGGATCGGGAAAAATATACAGCTTTTGAGTGTGGTTTTGATGGTAAAGGCGAGGGGCGTTTTTATTTTTCTTTGCGGTTTTTCTTACTTACTGTGGTTTTTTTAATTTTTGACGTGGAGATAGTATTATTATTGCCTTTGCCTATCGCCAGGAGGCATGTGGCTATGGCTAGTTGAGTATTAGGGGGGCTAGTTTTTTTGGGGGTTTTGTTGGTAGGCCTATATCATGAGTGACGAGAGGGGGCTTTGGAGTGAAATTAGAAGAAGTGGCCGAATTATAGGTGGTAGATTGTAAATCTATTTATGGTTAAATATCCTTCTTTAAGTTCTAAATACTTTATTCATTTTTAGCTTTGAAGGCTAATAGTTTAGTTTAACTTAAGAACTTAAAATAAAATTCAAGCAGATATAACGGGGAGTGAAGCTGTGGAAATAATAATGGGAATTCAAGTTTTTCTTGTAATTGTTGGGGAGTGAATATGGGTAGTTTTTGATTGCGCGAGGGAAATTCATGTAATGCGTAGGTAGTAATATAATAGGAATGTTGATGAGATTACTAATATAATGGCGATTGGTTTAGAAAAAGTGATGATTTGATTGAGAGCTATTCACTTTGGTAGAAATCCGGTTAAAGGGGGCAGTCCTCCTAAAGATAAGATGGTTAGGGATAGTATTGTGGTTAGTGAGTTTCGTGGGGTGGCTCATATTTGAGCCATGTGGTTTGTCTTATGTAAGATTCTAAATATAGTGAATATAAGAGTTGTATAAGTTATTAAGTAAAAAGCTGTGGTTGTTATTGATGTCATAGATAATGTAGTTAATCATGCAATGTGATTTATAGATGAGTAGGCTAATAGAGGTTTAATCCGGAGTTCATTAATTCCACCTCAGGCTCCTATAAGGGCGCTGGCTATGATCAGAATTAGTATAGCAGGGGAATTTTTTGTAAATGTCATCAATGAAAGGGGGGCTATTTTTTGTCAGGATAAAAGGGTGGCGGCGTTTACTCATGAAAGTCCCTTAATGGCGTGTGGTAATCAAAAATGGAATGGGGCAGCTCCTAGTTTGATGGCTAGTGCACATATAAGTATTGTGTTTGATTGTATTAGTATGGGGGTAATAATTATAAACATGATAATTATCGACCCTATAGCTTGAATGAAAAAGTATTTTATAGCTCTTTCTGTTGATTGGGGGGAGGTTTGTATTAGTAGAGGGATAAATCTTAGTAGGTTAATTTCTAAACCTATCCAGGCTCTGAATCATGAAGGAGATGAGAGGGTTATTAAAGTCCCAGTGATTAAGGTTGTTGTGAATAAGGCTTTGGATGCTTTCAT